TTAATTAATTGTTTCTGATTTACCGGCTCTTATTTATTTTGAAATGAAAGTGAAATGAAAGGGGTCAGTTAATAAAATAAAAAATTCAAATAGACAAAATATATAATTTTATAATTATTCTGAATCTTTTTCAACTATTTTAACTTAAATATTTAAAATCAAGAAGTTAAAATTGGTCAAATGATATGAACAAATAAATTACTATTGAAAAAAAAACTAGTACTTTTATTAAATATTAAAATTAAATTATTAAGTAAAGTTTGATGAAGATCCAAAAAATTAAAATGGAGATTTTAATTTTCATTATTATTTCGTATTACACTAATTGCTATATATTGATATAGGAAAGACAAATAATTACACCAAAAGCAGTATTTGATCTGAATCATAACAAAAATCATAACTTATCCCCCAAAAGTTATTTCTTTTTTGGATTATTTCGAATCATTAACGAATTGATTTTGGAACTGATTGATTGTCTTTTATTTTAAGATTATTGTAATAAAAGACTTTTCTATTTTTTTTTAGGAAAGGATCTGATCTCCAAACTATGACATCCAAAACTTCACTTTACATAAAAAAAGGAAGAATTACTAAAATAGCTTTGAGAAAATTATTTATCTTGACGTTTTTAGTTTTTAACATCTAACAAATTAAGTACTAGTCTCTTGCACATTTTAAAATTAAAATTAGATATACTCTTTCTCTTTTTGCGAGCTTAACCAATTAAATTAATAATTAATTGAAAAAATATTAATTTTTAATTAATAAGTATAGGTCTTGTTTAGTAAAACTTTGGATGTTTTTTATTATGTATTGTATTTGTATTCTATTTTTGCATTTTTTATTACCTGTATAAATCAATTTAGGACGACAAAAAGAAACTAGACACAGATAGAAAACAAAGATATAAAGAGGGGTATAGTCTTTTTGTTTGTATTTTTTGTTTTTATTTGATTATCATATCAACTAATTATATTTATACGGCATACAATATTTTATAGATATGGATTTGAATGAGGATAGAAGAGGACCAATAAACTAAATATAAATTATATATAAATTATTCGATATTGTATGGAATAGAAAAAACGATTTTTTTTTAGTTTATTATTTTATTTTGTTCCCAGTACTATTCTATTATTTAGTATTTAGTTACGCGATTTTCTATAATTTATATTTTTAGGAAAGAAATACAATCTAGAAAAAAAATAGATAGCTAGATAATTAATAATTAGATAATTAATAATAGAAATACAATCTAGAAAAAAAATAGATAGCTAGATAATTAATAATTAGATAATTAATAATAAAGAACAATTGGTTTTGAACAATAGATGTCTTTGACATCCAACTATAGCAATTAAATACTTATTATAATTTTTAATGGCAGTTCCGAAAAAACGTACTTCTATTTCAAAAAAGCGGATTCGTAAAAATATTTGGAAAAAGAAAGGATATTGGGCAGCATTGAAAGCTTTTTCGTTAGGTAAATCCCTTTCTACAAGGAATTCAAAAAGTTTTTTTTATCCAACAAATAACTAATCAAAGATTGGAATAATTTGACTTGTTCTGGCTCCAAATGTAGTCAGTCTAATTTATTATTGGAAATTTTTTATAATTTCTTTATTTTATAATTTATTTTTTTATTTTATAAGTATTATAAGTATAAGTTAAATTATAAGTATAACTTAAAAAAATTTATAAAAATTATAAATTATATTAACTTATAATTTATAATTATTATTATATATTAACTTATATAATATAATATTATTATATTATGTATTAATATACATTATGTATTAATATAGATAAATATAGATAAATATATATTTATCTAAATATATACATAGATAAGAAAAAATATCTAAATAGAAATAAAAGAAAAACTGGGTATTCTCTAATGTTTTGACCGGATCAATAGCAATATTAAATTAAATTGAATTAGTTTAACTTTTATAATAAAAAAAAGGATTCTTGTGTCTACGAAATTTATAAATTTAAAGTATAATAAATACTATATTCCTTTGTTTGAAAAAAGAATAAACGAAATCACAAGATTAACCTTTCTTTTGAGTGGGCTTTATTGTTTTTAGGGTGGGGAAAATAAGAATCCCCATCGGTTCAATAATAAAAAACCCTTCTCTTTTATTTATATTATTTTATACCATAAAACTATAACTATAGTATTTAGTAAAAGAAAAAATAAATTCAAATATATTTATTAAAATAATATATAATAAAATATAGAATATAAAATTTGTAGTCAAAACTAATAGGTTGTTGAAACTAATTAATTAAGTTTAAGATGTGTTTTATAACTTTATAAACCATTCTTTCTATTAATTATTATTAGAATATATACCTAGGATATATAACCCTAATTTTTAATTTATTGATTTTTTTTTTATTTAAGACAATTAAGAAGAACCCTTTTTTAAGTTAAGTGATTATACTAAAAATACAATTATACGAAAAATACGCCAATTTTAGACCT